TCCAACGCTCCTTTTCGCCATGCATAAACCAAACCAACAACTAAGATAAGCACGAAAATGAGAGCTTCTATAAATACGGATACCCCCAATATATCGAAACTCAGTGCCCATGGATAAAGAAAAACGGTTTCAACATCAAAAACAACAAAAACTAAAGCAAACATATAATAACGTATTCGAAATTGTAACCAAGCATCGCCCATTGGTTCTATACCCGATTCATAACTCGAAAGTTTCTCTGGCCCTTTGCTAGTCGGGGCTAAAACTCCCGAAATTAGAAATGCCAAAATAGGAATAACACTTGATATTATTAGAAATGCCCAGAAAATATCATATTCGTAAAGCAGAAACATAGAGGAACTCCTATGAATGTGAAAAATATACCCGATTAGTCGATTCAATTGAATGAATTGTCAAGCCATCCATAATTGTTTAGTCAAAACAACAATTCATTTTTATTGACCCATCTAATTTCGTTTGTTGGCTGTGGTACATGTCTCGTTTCCAGATTCATCAATAGTAATTCTATTTCCATTAAGCTTACTTACCTATTTTCGATATAGATAGAGTAGTTATGAATATACACCGCTCTTATACAAAGACGCTCTTATACAAAAGAAAAACACTTGCGTGCCTTCACCGCCCCTTCCGATGCATTTTTTCGAAAGCTAAAGAAAAAGAATTCAAACAAAATAGAATTCGACCTTTTAGTATTTTCTTTCGAATAGTTAGAATTCTAAATTCTAATTGAAATATTTCTATCTATTTTTTATATTCTATATCGAACTATTATATTCTATATCGAATCTCTATTCTAATAGAATAGAGATTCGATTATTTAGTTTATTCTATTTATATTTTTTTATGTTTATAACTCGTTTATAACTAGACCCCTCAAAGAGGAGGACCCTCCTTCTTTTTTTCTTAGTGATTCAGAATAAGGAGTCAGATGTAGGAAAACGCCTCGGAATTTGGATCTCGGAATTGAGAGTAGTATTAGTCCTGGCTTGGTATACTCTTTTTCTTTGTTTATTTTAGTAGAATCCACCAGAACAGATCTAGGATATTGATTGAATACGGAAAGATAAGACTGCGTGTTTTTTACTTTGGTAGATAAGGTAGACCAAGAAAAAGACGATTTGACAATTTTGAGAATTCCATTTCTCAAAGATCCTCGTTTTTCAAACTTTGGCTTATCGACAAATAAATGAGGTCGCTCCTAGATTTATGTGACTTACTCTTAGATTCGATTAAGATTGGGTTAGGTTAGAGTCTGTAACCCGTTTCATGTCATAGTTTTGACTCCAAAAATCCTCCAGCATTGCGTAGGTATACCAAAGAAGTTTGACTTCTTTTTTTCTTTGTGGTCAGTAAAAAAAAATCCATCCGTATGTAATTTCCCCGCGAGGATTAATGAAGAAAGAATAAAGGTTGGCTGTACTTTATCTGAATATGAGAAAAAAAAAATACCAATTGGGTTTTCTGAAATAGGCTTTGGTTTTCAGTTTTATTATGTTCTGCTCTGAGCGATCCCCACGAGGGGCCTGTGAGAATGGTTTTTTCATGGTTTTTTCGATGAAACAAGCAACCGGGCAATCAGTTACAAATAACAAAGAATACATGAATTAATCAGGAAATGAAAAGGATACCCTTTTTGTATTGTATTTTCCATTTTTAGTAGGGCTATACGGACTCGAACCGTAGACCTGCTCGGTAAAACAGATCAAACTGATTATTATCAAAATGATTCGAACTGTTTCAAAGACCCAACATGCCTTTTTTTTGCATTGGGCTCTTTCATTAACTGATATAAATATCAGTTAGTCTGCCATCTTTTTTCTTGCTAATAAGGAGATGGCTCCCTGTGCTCTGATTCATTATTTTTATTTCGACTCAGGAGCATTACCAAAGTGTTTCAAAGAAGGATTATCTTGACGTAGGTCTGCTTCTTGCCGAAATCAGATCAACCTAAGTTAAATGGAGGCCCTATCGACCTGCTTAAAAAACCAAATATGAAACTTCCTACACCTTCAAGTTCATAGGGCGAAAAGAGAATTTTTTGAGTTCCTTATACTCATTAAGGCCTAGCATTGAATAGGCTGGGTATTCACCTTATCAATATCTCAAATCCAGGATGGGTTCCATTTGGCGCTCTTAAATAGGCGCCCGAATCGAACCGAGAACCTTTTGTCAGGCTATTGTTCTCTTGTTCCCTAAACGTTATGGAGTAAGACATCGATTTTTCAATAAGATCAATTCTTTTGATTCCATGCTGGGATGGACTCCCCTGAAAAACATTGGCGCGCGTGTAAACGAGGTGCTCTACCTAACTGAGCTATAGCCCTTGTGTTTGTGATACATATTTTATCATATTATGTAGATAATTTCTTGTCAAGATGAATATTAGATGATTCAAGACATATCCTCTTTGATCTCTTTGAGTAGTGGTATTGCTTAGAAGTAATATTGTATTTATAATTCATCGATGTGATGATTTCTT